ATTGTATTTTGCAAGTGGTATTTTTGCTTATCTTCCTATCTTTCTTTCAAAAATGGAAACTTAGGGAAGTGCTTTTTAAACATATGTATAAAAAGAACATATTTCATTTAGCCTCTTCATGCCCACTATAACTAGTTATTTCGGTTTTCTACTAGCAGCTTTAACTATAACCTCATCTCTATTTATCGGTCTGAGCAAGATACGACTTATTTGATTTGAGATTATGAAATTAATTGAATGAACAATTCATAAAAATCAATCTTTCTGGGATATTCAATATATTCTATAGTTCCTTACCGTGTCAATTTCCAATTCTTGGTCATTGAGATTCATGGGCAATACAGATTAATATTTAAGGATATTTATTACCTACCCCTTTCTCCTTTCAAACAAATAAAAATGATTGAAGTTTTTCTATTTGGAATCGTGTTAGGTCTAATTCCTATTACTTTGGCTGGATTATTCGTAACTGCATATTTACAATACCGGCGTGGTGATCAGTTGGACCTTTGATTAATTAACATCTTTTTTGTTTATTGACCTCCTATTTCTTTGTTTTAATCCTAATTCACAGGAGGTAAAATTAAGACTTTAGCCTGCTGTTCCATTATTTCAGTGTCATTCTCGATCTAACAAGAATGGAATCACGCTCTTTAGGATTTGAACCTACGACATCGGGTTTTGGAGACCCGCGTTCTACCGAACTGAACTAAGAGCGCTTTATTTTCATAAAGAATTTTATGTGACCCCAATTCATCTTTCATGCATATACTATCATAATCTATATATAGAACTCTCATCATATATATATTGATAGAATATACATCTATTTCTATTGAGTATGTATGTCCAATTTTAATCGGTCTCAATTGAGACCGATTAAAATTGATCCCTTGTTACTGCTCATAAGATAAGTAATAGTTAGGGATAGGGATGACAGGATTTGAACCCGTGACATTTTGTACCCAAAACAAACGCGCTACCAAGCTGCGCTACATCCCTTTCAATTGGTTTACAGTGTCATTGTAAAGAATCTTTGTCTTGTTTTCCACATCTTGATTTTCTCCGTTGGTATATATAAATTATCCTGCCATTTTTTTCTTTTTAGTTTCATATTGTATAACTTAATTATAATAATAAAAGACTTATATACATCTGACATCCGCCTAACAAAAAAATGAATATTTTTAGGGAATGCTCGGGCAGAGCAGAAATGGACCTCTTTTTTTGTTAAAAAAAAAGAATATCTAATGAATCGTTGTACATTTCAATTTGAATTAGGAATTCTGCGTACAAATACAAGTGGTTATTAACTAAATAATCATCCGATCATATTCATATATGTAATTATGTATTACAAATTACAATAAAGAATAAGAATTAAGAATAAAGAAGGAGGATTTTAAATGCGAGATCTAAAAACATATCTCTCCGTGGCACCAGTGGTAAGTACTCTATGGTTCGGGGCTTTAGCAGGTCTATTGATAGAGATCAATCGTTTATTCCCGGATGCATTGATATTCCCCTTTTTTTCATTCTAGTTATTGACACGGGAAGGGGTGAAGAAGATTAGAGATACAATCAAATATCTGTGATTAATCCCCCCTTCTCCTTCTTTTTTCTTTTTTCGAATTCGAATAAGTTAGAAAAGAGAAAGAATAAAGTCGGATTCGGCCTCAGTGAAACTCGGAATTCGGTCCAGGCTTCAATTGAATTTAATTAATAAGAAATTCGAAATTCAATTAATAATCAATTCCATTTCTATTAAATAATAGGGTGAGACCAGAAATGGAAATGGAATGGCTAAGGCGGGGCAAGAATATCATACAGGATACTTAAATGAAAACTGAAATACTGTACTGTGATTCTAAATATAGTTAGAAATCATTGGATTACTTAATTATTACTATACTATATTGATTGGAACGAGATCCTTCATAATTGGATTTCGAGTTAGCAACTTCTATTATTTTTTTTTCGTTCCTTTTCGTTTCGAATCGTAAAATAGAAGAGTTAAGTGAATCAAAAACACAAAGGAGGTTCATGGCCAAAGGTAAAGATATCCGAATAAGGGTTATTTTGGAATGTGCCAGTTGTGTTCGAAACAGTGTTAATAATAAATCAACGGGTATTTCCAGATATATTACTCAAAAGAATCGACACAATACGCCTAGTCGATTGGAATTGAGAAAATTCTGTCCCTGTTGTTGCAAACATACGATTCACGGGGAGATAAAGAAATAGAGAAAATTGATCGCTTGTGTGTCACCCCTACAAGGAACATGAAAAATGATATATTTTTTCATATTGTTCTAAATTATATTAGAAATTGTATATATAACATATATTTCAAAATATTAAAAAGAAAATATTAAAAATATAAGAATAAAAAAATAGAAACAAAACAAATCCTATTTTGTAAGAAATAGGATTTTCGGGATAAGGAATAAACAAACCATGGATAAATCTAAGCGACTCTTTCTTAAATCCAAGCGATCTTTTCGTAGGCGTTTGCCCCCGATCCAATCGGGGGATCGAATTGATTATAAAAACATGAGTTTAATTAGTCGATTTATTAGTGAACAAGGAAAAATATTATCTAGACGGGTGAATAGATTGACCTTAAAACAACAACGATTAATTACGATTGCTATAAAACAAGCTCGTATTTTATCTTCGTTACCTTTTCTTAATAATGAAAAACAATTTGAAAAAAGCGAGTCGGCCGCTAGAACTACTGGTCTTAAAACAAAAAAAAAATAGGGTTACTCTTCAATTGAATTCAAATTCCAATCTAAACTCAAATCAAATGTGGATTGATGTTTTGTTCGAAAACTACGACAATCCAATTTGGATTATCGTGTTGTATGTAAGAAAAAAGAGAATCGGTGAAGAAAAATAAATCTTTTTTTATTGAACGTGGTTGCTCATTTTGACGACTTTATCATATGATTCTATTTTATCATACAAATCTCTACTCTACTTTCCCGGAGTTCAGTCTCCGGGGAATTCTTATTTTATGATCTCATTGGAAATCATATAAAGACAATTCCTATTTAATATACCTATTTGTGCAAGTATTTTACGATTAAGAAGCAACTGCCTCTTGTACAGATTATACATTAATCTACTATAACTAGAGTATACCTTTTTTCGATTCTCACGAATTACTGCATTTATTCGACTGATCCACAAACGACGAAAATCTCTTTTTTTCCTATCTCTATCCCGATGAGCCGAAACCAAAGCTTTTATTTTCTGTTGAATAATAGTTCGAGTAAGTCTTGAATGAGCCCCTCGAAAGCTTGATGTAAATAAACGAATTTTTGTCCTACGTTTCCGAGCTATATATCCTCGTTTAATTCTGGTCATTGAATAAATGAGACTTTGATGAATAATTAATTCTTTGATGAATAACTATTTGATTTCTTTTCTTTCAGTTATTCTTTTCCCTTTACTAGTCTATTAATAATAAAAACGGATTCTTCCAATGTATAAAATAAAAAATTCCAATGGCTTTTGCTACTATAACCTTCCCAACCACGATTTTTTCTTTTTATTTCTAAGCATTTAACCTCGAAATAAGAAATTGTATTGATACTAGGTATCAAAAAAACATATTCAATTAAATAGAAATGGATAAAGAAATAGTGGATTCCATCGTTTCTATGGTTCCTTCTTAAACGGCGAGGTCCTCTCTATACACCGGAGCCCCTTCTCTCATTTAATCAATGCTATTGTTAACTTGTACAGTTCACACTCTTTGGCTCTACCCATGAAATAGCTAGTAATAGGTCTTTCACAACGAAATCTAACTATACAGTAACGGTATTTAAGTATGAAGATTAGCTGGGTAGCTGACCCTGTTAGTCCGTTCTTGCAAGAATAAGGGCATAATCTTTCCACTTTAAAATTTTGAAATAGGATTTCCCCTGCTTAATGGATAAGCATTTGCTACCAATGGGGAAGTCTTTCTCATCTGAAATTGCAAATTGAGGTGATTGGATTTGCACCAACGGAAACCATAAATTTGATACATATATAGAAGGATATATATTATTAATAGATTTTTTTTTAAGATAGTGAATGGAGTTCTTCCATTCTATCCTAACCGATCACTGATACCGGAATAATTTGTTTCCTCTCTTTTGTCTTAGTCCATGATCGGAACGAGTCGCACATACACCCTAGTACATGTTCCTCGGCGCTGAGGGCATCCCCGAAGGGCGGGGGATTTCGTGACATTTCTGATTGGCTGTCTTGTGTTTCTAATAAGTTGTTTAATAGTTGGCATGTTGAATCGTATACATAATGAGCTGGTTTAGATCAATCCTAACCCGATGATTATGAATTACTTATATTCTATATTAATAGATTAATTATTAATAGATTAATTAATAGAGATATTATATTAAATCCGGTAAGAAGATAAAATCTCAAATTGTGTATTTGCGCGGAATCCCTGCTAATTTTTTATTCAACCGCTACAAGATCAACAATTCCATGAGCTTGGGCTTCTGCTGCTGACATAAAAACATCCCTTTCCATGTCTTCGGATACAACCCATAAGGGTTTGCCCGTTCTTTGTACATAAACCCTTGTGATAGTTTCGCGCAGTTTCAGTAGTTCTTCCGCTTCCAGGATAAATTCTCCCGTTTGTGCCTCATAAAAAGAACTTGCGGGTTGATGGATCATTACCCTGACGATATAACATAATAAATGGTTTCTCTATCTCGCACGATAAGGCGAGAGATAAAGAATAATAAAAAACAAAGATAGAATTGAACAACCGTACAGGCATCTTTTGCATATTGCATACGGCTCTACTATGGAATTGGTTTTTACCTTCCATCGAAGAAAAAATAGAGAGGGTCTATCAGACCTAGATCGGTAAATGATCCAATAACCACCCTTCCTTTTTTTGTTTTGGAGTAGTAAAAAATACTATGATGGTTCCGTTGCTTTATTATTTCGTCTGTTATTCAGCAATCCCAAAGTTTCTTTTTTTTTTTTTTCAAATCAAAGTTATATAAGTAAAAAAAATCTTGTTTTTTTGATTTTCATATTCTTTCATAACATAAATATTGTTAAAAGCTTTCCGGTGTGAAAACAAAAAAGTTTGTGACGCTGAAATAGGCTCCTGATAGATCAGATAAAATCGGAAATACCCGTTTTCTCATACCACTCTTTCGATACATAATCGAATGGTTTTGAAAAAATTTCGCATATCGAATTCGAAGTGCCATGCTATTATTACTTAATATTCATATGGCGAAGGCATAGTCTTCTTTTTTTTTTTCTCAAATAAAAGACTCATTGGCGCCAAGCGTGAGGGAATGCTAGACGTTTGGTAATTTCTCCTCCTGCGAGAATAAAAGATCCCATTGAAGCGGCTAATCCCATGCATACTGTCTGTACATCTGGTTGCACAAATTGCATAGTATCATAAATAGCTATTCCGGGTATTACCCATCCGCCCGGAGAATTTATAAACAAATACAAATCTTTGGTATCATCCTCTATACTGAGATATACCATAAGGCTAATAAGTTGATTCGATATCGCACTATCAACCCCTTGGCCTAAAAAAAGTAGTCTTTCTCGATAAAGTCGATTGATTAGGATAAAATTTTATCCCTTAGGAGCCGTACATGCACCTTTTGATGCATACGGTTCACCAAAAATCGCGAAAAAGAATCAATGTGTAGATTTCAACCCTCTTTCTTTTTTCATAGCAGACTTTTTCGAACTTCTAACGAAAGGTCTTTTTCTTACATTTTTAAAGAAAGACGACTTTTGACCCGTTTATCTATATTAATCTATATTATATTATAAAAAAAAATAATGTACTAAACACTTATTGAACTAACTTCTCATTGATGTATTGTTTTCATCGAGATCGAATCCAAATCGCGATGTAATTTTCTTGTTTCTGAATGGGCTTCTTCAATTCTTTTAGGTTTCTGTTCTACTCCGAGTAAAGATCTACCCGATTTGGATTTGCACATATAGCACAAATACTCCAATACTACGTCTTTTTGCTACGACTTCTTTTCTTCAATTTATTTCATGTTTTCCAGCAAATACAAATATATGATAGAAGTAGTAATCGTAGATATATTACCAATTGGGTTTTTTTCTAAACAGAGCCTGGATGCTTCATTTTATTGGTCCAACCAAGCCAACCATAAATTATTGTAAATTGATAATATTAATCTGGATACCTCCCCAAAAAAAAGATCTAATTACACACTTCACGCTCCAAATTTTTGCTGATTCAATCAATCTTTTTTGGGGTGAAAGAGAGGATATCTCGATCGGGGGAGAGAACGGGGAAATCCCATATGACCCAATATATCTGACAAGTCGCACTATACGTCAACCCAAGATGCATCTTCCTCTCCAGGACTTCGAAAGGGTACTTTTGGAACACCAATAGGCATTAAATGAAAAAAGAATTAAATTAAGTAGTATATCTCGCTTTGATGCGGAAACGTAACAATGGATTTATTGTCTTAATAATGATTGGTCTTTATCATATTTTATTTATAGATTGAATAAATTCGTAAAAAAAAAAATCCTAAATACAAAAGGAAGACCAAGTGACTAAAGGAAAATTCTTACGAATAGGTCCTTTGAGTGATGAACAAATATGTCCGCATTCACTGATATAAAGATATAAACACTCATATAAAATACGGTCAACCCCCCCTCCCCTCCACCATTGCGTATTGTTACTTATCGGGTATAGAATAGATCTGCTTCTTTTGTTCCTACGAATAGAATTCTTCCATTATTACTAAAAAACTAGAACAAATATTAATCCTTTATCCGAGATAATCCACTAAAAAGAGAGGGTCCATAGTATAGTTTTTTACAGTGCAATAAAGTTACATAGTGTCCATTTTTTGTTGATATAAGAGGTATTTTCATGGGTTTGCCTTGGTATCGTGTTCATACCGTCGTATTAAATGATCCCGGCCGTTTGCTTTCTGTCCATATAATGCATACAGCTCTGGTTGCTGGTTGGGCTGGTTCGATGGCTCTATATGAATTAGCCGTTTTTGATCCCTCTGACCCTGTTCTTGACCCAATGTGGAGACAAGGTATGTTTGTTATACCCTTCATGACTCGTTTAGGAATAACCAATTCATGGGGTGGTTGGAGTATCACAGGAGGGACTATAACGAATCCAGGTATTTGGAGTTACGAAGGTGTGGCCGGGGCACATATTGTGTTTTCTGGTTTGTGCTTTTTGGCGGCTATCTGGCATTGGGTATATTGGGATCTAGAAATCTTTTGTGATGAACGTACAGGAAAACCTTCTTTGGATTTGCCCAAAATTTTTGGAATTCATTTATTTCTTTCAGGGGTGGCTTGTTTCGGTTTTGGCGCATTTCATGTAACAGGATTGTATGGTCCTGGAATATGGGTGTCCGATCCTTATGGACTAACCGGAAGGGTACAATCCGTAAATCCCGCATGGGGTGTGGAAGGTTTTGATCCTTTTGTTCCAGGGGGAATAGCCTCTCATCATATTGCAGCAGGGACATTGGGCATATTAGCGGGCCTTTTCCATCTTAGTGTCCGTCCACCCCAACGTCTGTACAAAGGATTGCGTATGGGAAATATTGAAACCGTCCTTTCCAGTAGTATCGCTGCTGTCTTTTTTGCAGCTTTTGTTGTTGCTGGAACTATGTGGTATGGTTCAGCAACTACCCCGATTGAATTATTTGGTCCCACTCGTTATCAATGGGATCAGGGATACTTCCAGCAAGAAATATATCGAAGAGTTGGTGCTGGGCTAGCCGAAAATCAAAGTTTATCAGAAGCTTGGTCTAAAATTCCCGAAAAATTAGCTTTTTATGATTACATTGGCAATAATCCGGCAAAAGGGGGATTGTTTAGAGCGGGCTCAATGGACAATGGGGATGGAATAGCTGTTGGGTGGTTAGGACACCCTATCTTTAGAGATAAAGAGGGGCGTGAACTTTTTGTACGTCGTATGCCTACCTTTTTTGAAACATTTCCGGTTGTTTTGGTAGACGGAGACGGAATTGTTAGAGCCGATGTTCCTTTTCGAAGGGCGGAATCGAAGTATAGTGTCGAACAAGTAGGTGTAACTGTTGAGTTCTATGGTGGCGAACTCAATGGAGTCAGTTATAGTGATCCTGCTACTGTGAAAAAATATGCTAGACGTGCTCAATTGGGTGAAATTTTTGAATTAGATCGCGCTACTTTGAAATCTGATGGTGTTTTTCGTAGCAGTCCAAGGGGTTGGTTTACTTTTGGACATGCTTCGTTTGCTCTGCTCTTTTTTTTCGGACACATTTGGCATGGTGCTAGAACCTTGTTCAGAGATGTTTTTGCTGGTATCGACCCAGATTTGGATGCTCAAGTAGAATTTGGAGCATTCCAAAAACTTGGAGATCCAACTACAAGAAGACAAGTAGTCTGATACAACATTGTTTTGTTCCTTTTGGACTTTATTTTCTTTTTGTGATTTGAATTTGACATAGGGAACCGGATAAATCTTGATTTGAATCGCTATCTTTTCTTTTACTCTTGTTCTTTCTTTTTCTTTATCCGAGAGACGATCCCAAATAAACAGGTATGAAAGCTATAATTGTAAACCACGATCAAATCCATGGAAGCATTGGTTTATACATTCCTCTTAGTTTCTACTTTAGGAATAATTTTTTTCGCTATCTTTTTTAGAGAACCACCTAAAGTTCCAACTAAAAAGATGAAATGATTTTTCATTATCTCAATTGAAGTAATGAGCCTCCCAATATTGGGAGGCTCATTACTTCAACTAGTCCCCATGTTCTTCGAATGGATCTCTTAGTTGTTGAGAGGGTTGCCCAAAAGCAGTATATAAGGCGTACCCAGTAAAACTTACAAGTAAACCAGATATAGAGATGGCAACTAGGGTTGCTGTTTCCATTATTATATAATTTCAAGACCAAAATGGATCTAGGATAAGATCATTTATTTACAGCGGAATGGTATACAAAGTCAACAGATCTCAATGAATAAAAAATAGGATTTATGGCTACACAAACTGTTGAGGGTAGTTCTAGATCTGGTCCAAGACGAACTATTGTAGGGAATTTATTGAAACCATTGAATTCGGAATATGGTAAAGTAGCTCCTGGTTGGGGAACTACTCCTTTGATGGGTGTTGCAATGGCTCTATTTGCGATATTTCTATCTATTATTTTGGAGATTTATAATTCTTCCATTTTACTGGACGGAATTTCTATGAATTAGATTCACAAGAACCGACTAACTAGTTTTTCAATACAAAGTGAAGCATTTAGGTCTTAGATTTTTAGCCCATTCTATTTTGATTTGGTAGTTCGACCGTGGAATTGATTTTCTTCTGTATTTCCGGAATATGAGTGTGTGACTTGTTATAATTGATCCTATTGATAGTACAGAGAGTGAGTCTGTCATCTTGATAGAGATGGTTTTACCCCGTCGGATATTTATTCTAGTATCTGGAGCACGGAATATAGAAAATAGATTCTAAAGTATTAGAACTATGATTCATACTTAATATTTAGACCCCGCAACCGGACTTAAAAAAGATTTTCAAAGAGTTAGAAGTTCTAAGATTTTGATTCTTTCAAACTGCCGCTTATCCTTATTTTTTTCAAAGGACAAACGTTTCTTTGGATTTTTTTCATTATATCTATTCATTGAATAAGTGATGATCCAATAGTTCTTACTCAGGGAATTTTTGGACTTAGATTGAAGGTTTTATTGAATCATCGTGGTTTTGGTATGAATCTGAGGTTTTTTTTAATCGATTCTATAGGGTCTTAACAAGAGAATTCCTATCAATAATAAAGAAGACAGCAGTAAAGCCGCATTACACACAAAAAAAAATAACACAAATCAAAGAAAAGAAAAAAAAAAAAGTTAAGTAAATAGAATATTCAAGAGGCCAGTAACGATCAAGATAAAGACGAGTGAGCTGACTTGAGATTTTGGC